TGGGGGGCACAAATTTTATATTTTTTTTTCAATCAGTCCAGACAAAGCCCACAAAAATTTTTTTGGGGGGCACAAATTTTATATTTTTTTTTCAATCAGTCCAGACAAAGCCCACAAAAATTTTTTATACCCACTCCCCTCTTACATCAACCCTAATTGTTCTTGTAGCTTAAATTTACCTAAAGCACGGCACTGAAAATGCCGAAATGGACGCCAGTCCCAAAAACAAAAGTCTTAGTCTTAAACTTATTATTACTTATAAATAAAATTATACATGCAAGCCTCCACAAACCTGTGAGTTCATAGCATCAGGCACGCCCACCGCAGCCCATGACGCTAAGCAATCACATGCCACATCCACACGGCCCTCAGCAGTAATTAACATTGGGCAATAGGTGAAAACCTGACCCAGTTATGATTTATCCTAACGCTGGTAAATTTCGTGCCAGCTACCGCGGTTATACGAACCAAGCTAAAAGTAATAAAACAACGGCGTAAAGCGTGGCCACTTTAATATACCTAAAAAATTATAACCAAATAGTATTTACATGGTAAAATATAGAATACTAGAAGCCCTCAGTTATAATTAATAGACACCTAAGACCCACGACCCCTAAGACACAAACTAGGATTAGATACCCCACTATGCTTAAGAATTAATCACGACAAACCGTTAACAATTTGTCCGCCAGAAAATTACGGGCGAAAGCCTAAAACTCAAAAGACTTGACGGTGTCCCACCCCTACCTAGAGGAGCCTGTTTCATAATCGATAACCCCCGCTCAACCCAACCTCCCCTTGAATCACATTCAGCCTATATACCGCCGTCCTCTTGCTTACCCTTTGAAAGATCAATAGTAAGCCCAACAGTCCACCAACTAAAAAGTCAGGTCAAGGTGTAGCTTATGGGGAGGAGAAAATGGGCTACATTTTCTATTATTAGACTATCACGGAAAGTATTTTGAAACAAAGTACACAAAGGTGGATTTAGCAGTAAGTTAAATTAGAGTGTTTAACTAAAATTAGCTCTGGGACATGTACACACCGCCCGTCACCCTCCTCAACTAATCTTTATATTATATTTATAATAAACAAAATTAAAATAAGATGAGGCAAGTCGTAACAAGGTAAGCGTACTGGAAAGTGCGCTTGGACTACCAAAAAGTAGCTTACCACTAAAGCATCTGGCTTACAACCAGAAGTCGTTGTTTACACAACCTTTTTGATCCTTCAACCATATGCCCAACCACCCTAACAAATCCACCAAACCAACTTTAAACCAAAACATTTGACAAGCATAGTATAAGAGATAGAACCACATCTTGGCGCACAACAGTACCGCAAGGGAAACAAGAAAGAAAAATTAAATATAAAAGCAAAATAAGCAGAGATTAAAACCCATACCTCTTGCATCATGGTTTAACAAGTCAACCATGGACAAAATGCCCCTGCTCCCAGCCCATTACCCCGAAATCAAGTGAGCTACCTCTAACCAACTTATAGAGTCAACCCGTCACTGTAGCAAAAGTGTGGGATGAGTTAGAGATAGAAGTGAAAAGCCTAACGAACTTGACGATAGCTGGTTATCCAGCCAAATGAACCTCAGTTCAACTTTAGACTTATTATATCAACTATTTGATCACAATTAATCTAAAAGATAGTCAATGGGGGCACAGCCTCATTGAAAGGGGGACAACCTCAACTAGAGAACCATTTACTATATTTTTACCCCGTAGGCCCTCAAGCAGCCAACAAAAATAAAATGCGTTACAGCAACAACATATCCCTAATAACATAATATAAATAATACCTCCTACAGCACACAGGATAAATCTATCAACATAGAAATACCCATGTTAAAACTAGTAATAAGAAATAATTCTCTTGTGCACAAGAAAATATTAACAGACACAATACATTGCACCAAATAAACCACAAGAAAACCCTATCTACCAATACTGTTAACCCAACCCAGGAGTGCATAAAGAAAGATTAAAAATTACAAAAGGAACTCGGCAAATAAAAGTCCCAACTGTTTACCAAAAACATAGCCTTTAGCTCAACAAGTATTAAAGGTAATGCCTGCCCAGTGATATTTTCAACGGCCGCGGGATCCTACACCGTGCAAAGGTAGCATAATCACTTGTCATCTAAATAATGACTAGTATGAACGGCCCTATGAGGACTTCCCTGTCTCTTGTAATCAATCAATGAAACTGATCTCCCAGTACAAAAGCTGGGATAAAACCACAAGACGAAAAGACCCTGTGGAACTTATAAGTGCTAATCAATAACATGACACAAACACTTTTAGTTGGGGCAACTTTGGAACAAAACAAAACTTCCAATATAGGATATCTTAACCCAAAACTAAGTCCACACACTAATTTTTGACCCACCAATTGACCCAGTATTACTGATAAAAGAAACAAGCTACCCCAGGGATAACAGCGCCATCCCCTCCTAGAGCCCAAATCGACGAGCGGGGCTTACGACCTCGATGTTGGATCAGGGCCCCCAAACAGTGCAGCAGCTGTTAAAGGTTTGTTTGTTCAACAACTAATGCCCTACGTGATCTGAGTTAAGACCGGAGTAATCCAGGTCGGTTTCTATCTGTGCAATAGTTTTTTCTAGTACGAAAGGACCGAAAAAACCAAGTCAATGTCATTAAACACACTTGCCAATCACAAGCTGATACCACTAAAACTTTAACCAGGCTAAAATCACTAGCCCTAAATAAGGGCTTTATTGGAGTGGCAGAGACAGGATAATGCAAAAGGCCTAAGCCCTTTTTACAGAAGTTCAACCCTTCTCTCCAACAATTACAACTGCTATCACACTTATCTTATATATTCTCCCAATCATCCTAGCAGTAGCATTCTTAACACTACTAGAACGAAAAATACTAGGATATGTACAACTTCGAAAAGGCCCAAATATTGTTGGCCCAATAGGAACACTCCAACCAATTGCAGATGCCCTAAAACTCTTCACAAAAGAACCAACCCGCCCACTAACATCCTCCCCTATCCTGTTTATTCTAGCCCCAACAATTGCCCTAACCCTAGCACTAATACTGTGAACCCCGCTATCTATACCAACTCCTATAGCCAACCTAAACTTTGCCATACTCTTTATCCTAGCACTCTCAAGCATAGCAGTATATACAATTCTTTGATCAGGCTGGGCCTCAAACTCAAAATATGCTATAATTGGAGCAATACGAGCCATCGCCCAAACCATCTCTTATGAGGTCACACTTGCCATCATCCTCCTATCCACAATCCTTACAGCCGGAAATTTTATAATACAAACACTAATCACAACACAAGAATTTATTTGAACAGCCCTGTACACCTGACCCCTAATAATAATATGATTTATTTCAACCCTGGCCGAAACAAATCGTGCACCATTTGACCTAACAGAGGGAGAATCAGAACTAGTATCGGGGTTCAACGTAGAGTATGCAGCCGGACAGTTTGCATTGTTTTTCCTCGCTGAATACTCAAACATCTTAGCTATAAACACACTCACCACCCTATTGTTCTTAAACCCAGGACCAATACAACCAGAATTATTTACTATCAACCTATTAACAAAAACAACCCTATTAACACTAGCATTTTTATGAACACGCGCATCATACCCCCGATTTCGATATGACCAACTAATGCATCTCCTATGAAAACAGTTCCTACCAATCACCCTAGCATTATGCCTATGACACACCTCCTTCCCCATTTCCCTCTCAGGATTACCACCAAATTAACGGAAATGTGCCCGAGACATTAAGGATTACTTTGATAGAGTAAAATACAGGGATTCCAACTCCCTCATTTCCTAGAAAAATGGGACTCGAACCCACACCAAAGAGACCAAAACTCTCCGTACTCCCACTATACTACTTCCTAGCACAGTCAGCTAAACAAGCTCTCGGGCCCATACCCCGAAAATGTTGGATACACCCAACCTTTGCTAATGTCCCCCCTAATCAACAGCATTTTAATTCTATCCCTAATCACCGGAACCTTAATCACAATAAACAGTAACCACTGACTATTAGCCTGACTTGGATTAGAAATTAACATAATAGCCATCGTACCTCTAATCTCAAAAACCCACCATCCACGAGCAACCGAAGCCACAATCAAATACTTCCTAGCACAAACAGGAGCATCATTACTTATATTATTCGCAAGCTCCACTAATGCCTGACACACAGGAACATGAGATATTACTCAACTTATAAACCCCATATCATGTACAGCACTCACCATTGCCCTATGTATAAAAATCGGATTAGCCCCAATGCACCTATGACTGCCAGAAGTAATACAAGGAACAACTCTAAAAGTAGCTCTCATTATTGCAACATGACAAAAATTAGCTCCAATAAGTCTAATCCTAATAACATCCAATAGTCACTCAAAACTTCTACTTATACTCATAGCAACATTATCTATTGTTATTGGAGGATGAGGGGGACTAAATCAAACACAACTACGAAAAATCATGGCCTATTCCTCCATCGCTAATATAGGATGAATAATTATTATTTTACAACAAGCACCAAAACTCTCAACACTTACTCTTCTCCTATATATCATAATAACCACAACAATATTCATGGCAATAACACCCCAAAAAACAAAAACAATTAAAATAATCGGAACAACATGAACACTATCACCCCCACTTACAATTATTATAATACTCACACTAACATCCCTAGGAGGACTCCCACCAATAACAGGCTTTATGCCAAAATGACTCATTCTAGAAAAACTCATGTCAGAAAACATAACACCACTAGCAACTATTACCGCAATAGCAACACTCCTAAGCCTATTTTTTTACCTCCGACTGTTTTACATAACAACAATAACAATTTCCCCAAACACAATAAACACAACACAAAAATGACGATTACAAACAAAAACCATAATAATTGTTATATTAACTTCCCCAGCAACTCTAATACTACTCCCCATTCTTCCCCTAATTAATCCATAAGAAATATAGGCTATCTATTAAACCATGGGCCTTCAAAGCCCAAACTGTGAGACACTCACTATTTCTGCTTAAGACTTGCGTCACTTCAACACATCTCCTGAATGCAACTCAGACACTTTAATTAAGCTAAAGCCTCCCTGGATAAGCGGGCTTCGATCCCACGAATATTTAATTAACAGCTAAAAACCCAAACCAGCGGGCTTTTATCCACCTTTCCCGTCGCTATTACGACGGGAAAGCCCCGGCACCTTTATGGTGCTTATTTGAATTTGCAGTTCATGAGCTGGGGCTTGATGGGGGGATTTTTCCCGTCGTCAGGGCTACAACCTGCCGCAATAACTTTGCTACCCTACCTATGACCATTACTCGTTGATTCTTTTCTACAAACCATAAAGATATCGGCACCCTATACTTAATTTTTGGTGCCTGAGCCGGAATAGTCGGCACTGCCCTAAGCCTCTTAATTCGAACAGAGTTAAGCCAACCGGGTTCTTTACTTGGGGACGATCAAGTATACAATGTTATCGTAACAGCCCATGCCTTTGTTATAATCTTCTTTATAGTCATACCCATTATAATCGGGGGATTCGGAAACTGACTCGTCCCGCTAATAATTGGCGCCCCAGACATGGCCTTCCCACGAATAAACAATATAAGCTTTTGACTTCTCCCCCCCTCATTCCTTCTTTTATTAACATCATCAGTTGTTGAGTCTGGGGCGGGAACCGGGTGAACTGTATACCCCCCACTAGCCGGAAATTTAGCACACGCAGGGGCCTCTGTCGACTTAACAATTTTTTCACTACACCTAGCTGGCGTTTCATCTATTCTAGGTGCCATTAACTTCATTACAACATGCATTAACATAAAACCCCCAGCTATAACACAATACCAAACCCCTTTATTTGTATGATCCGTAATAATCACAGCAGTGTTACTACTTCTCTCACTCCCCGTTCTTGCTGCTGGCATCACCATGCTTCTAACAGACCGCAATCTTAATACCTCTTTCTTTGACCCCGCCGGAGGAGGAGACCCAGTGCTCTACCAACACCTATTTTGATTCTTTGGTCACCCAGAAGTATATATTCTGATTCTTCCCGGTTTCGGAATAATCTCCCACGTGGTAGCATACTATGCAGGAAAAAAAGAGCCCTTTGGCTACATAGACATAGTGTGAGCAATAATGTCCATTGGGTTCTTGGGATTTATCGTATGAGCACACCACATATTTACCGTCGGAATAGACGTTGATACTCGAGCCTACTTTACCTCCGCTACAATAATTATTGCTATTCCAACGGGCGTAAAAGTATTTAGCTGACTAGCAACCCTACATGGCGGACAAATTCAGTGACACCCGGCAATATTATGGGCGCTTGGTTTTATTTTTCTATTTACAGTCGGCGGACTAACCGGCATTATTTTAGCAAATTCATCACTAGATATTATTTTACATGACACCTATTATGTAGTAGCCCATTTCCATTATGTATTATCAATGGGTGCCGTATTCGCAATCATAGCAGGACTTGTTCACTGATTCCCGCTATTTACTGGCTATACACTACATGAAACATGGGCAAAAATTCATTTCCTAACAATATTTGCAGGAGTAAACATAACTTTCTTCCCCCAACACTTCCTAGGCCTAGCCGGGATACCTCGTCGATACTCAGACTACCCAGATGCTTATACAGTATGAAATACTATATCTTCCATTGGATCAATAATCTCATTTATTGCCGTAATAATAATAGTATTTATAATTTGAGAAGCATTTTCTGCAAAACGCCTAGTAATTAACTCACCAATAACTATCACCAATATCGAATGACTTCACGGATCACCACCACCAAGCCACACATATGAAGAACCAGTATTTGTAACCACCAAAAGAGGAAGGATTCGAACCCTCACCAACTGATTTCAAGCCAGCCATACAACCAACAATACTTCTCTTTTAAGATTCTAGTAAAAGTTATTACATAGCAATGTCAACGCTAAATTACAGTAAAATTCTGTGAATCTTTCTATGTCACACCCAGCCCAATTAGGCCTTCAAAACGCATCCTCTCCAATTATAGAAGAACTTTTAAACTTCCACGACCACGCCCTAATAATTGTTTTTTTAATTAGCGCCCTAGTCCTCTATATTATTTCCTCTACCGTCTCCGCTAAACTAACACATACTGCTACCATAGACGCTCAAATTATAGAAATTATCTGAACCATTTTACCAGCCCTAATTTTAATTACCATTGCCCTCCCCTCCCTACGAATTTTATATCTTACAGATGAAATTAACGATCCAAGCCTTACAATCAAAGCCATCGGACACCAATGATATTGATCATATGAGTACACTGATTATGGCTCCGCCTCATTTGACTCCTACATAATTCCAACCGAAAGTCTAGACCCAGGAAGCTTCCGTCTATTAGACGTCGACTCACGAATACTTATCCCGATACAAACACAAGCACGAATCCTAGTTACAGCAGAAGATGTACTACATTCATGAGCTGTCCCCTCTTTAGGGGTAAAAATAGACGCTATTCCAGGACGTCTAAACCAAACAACCCTTATAACATCACGACCAGGCGTGTTCTACGGACAATGTTCAGAAATCTGCGGAGCAAACCACAGTTTTATACCAATTGTTGTTGAATCCGTTCCATTAAAAACATTTGAAAACTGACTAGAAGAACTTTACATTAAGAAGCTTTTACAGCACTAGCCTTTTAAGCTAGAGATGGAGATTTACCCAGTTCCCTTAATGACCACATGCCGCAACTTAATCCAGCACCTTGATTTATTGTCTTCCTAACAGTATGATTCGCCCTAATACTTTATAGCACAAAAACCATTAAATTTCAACAACCTAATACACCAATAACACACCAAACCCCAAACAAAAAACCAGCTAACTGACAATGACCATAACACTATTTGACCAGTTTTCCATTCAACATCTAATAGGAATTCCTATTATTATCCCGGCAATCTTTATCCCAATACTAATATTACCCTCAAACAAACGACTCCTACCTAGCCGACCACACCAATTGTATCAATGAGTAATAAAAAATGTAGCCAAACAAATCCTTACTCCCCTTAATTTAATGGGACAAACATGGACAAACATCTTAATAAGTCTTCTATTAATATTAATTATTCTTAACACAATGGGCTTATTTCCTTACACATTCACCCCAACAACCCAACTATCAATAAATATTGCACTAGCTTTCCCCTTATGACTAGCTACTGTTCTAAAAGGATTAAAAATAAACCCAAATGCCGCCCTAGCCCACCTAGTGCCAGAAGGAGCACCCGGATTACTTATCCCAGCGTTAATTATCATTGAAACCATCAGTCTGTTCATCCGACCTATTGCACTAGCTGTTCGACTTACAGCAAACCTCACAGCAGGACACCTTCTAATTCACCTAATCTCAACAGCAACAATAGTATTAATACAAATTATACTACCCATCGCAACCCTAACCCTAACACTATTATTTTTATTAACAGCCCTAGAAATTGCAGTCGCTATAATCCAAGCCTATGTTTTCACCCTTCTCCTTTCCCTCTACCTAGAAGAAAACACATATGACACACCAAGCCCACTCTTACCATATAGTTAACCCAAGCCCCTGACCTCTAACCGGCGCTACTGCCGCTTTTGCTCTCACAGGGGGCCTAGTAATGTGATTTCACCACAATAAACTTGTCCTACTACAAATTGGCCTAATCCTTATATTACTAACAATAATCCAATGATGACGCGATATTGTACGTGAAAGCACATTCCAAGGACACCATACCCCAACAGTACAAAAAGGCCTTCGATATGGGATAATCCTATTCATTACCTCAGAAGTTTTCTTTTTTATTGGCTTCTTTTGAGCATTTTACCACTCAAGCCTCGCACCTACCCCAGAATTAGGAGGACAGTGACCTCCAAGCGGAATCTTTCCACTAAACCCCATAGAAGTACCCCTTCTCAACACAGCTGTCTTATTAGCCTCCGGTATTACCGTCACATGAGCACACCACGCCATCATGTCAGGAAAACATAAAGAAGCTACCCAAGCACTCACATTGACAATCATCCTGGGTCTCTACTTCACCCTTCTCCAAGCCATAGAATACTATGAAGCCCCTTTCACCATCGCTGATAGTGTTTACGGGACAACATTCTTTGTAGCTACAGGCTTCCACGGACTCCATGTAATCATTGGCTCCTCATTTCTACTAATTTGCCTCCTACGACAAATTAACCACCACTTTACCATACAACACCACTTTGGCTTTGAAGCAGCCGCCTGATATTGACACTTCGTAGATGTAGTCTGATTATTCTTATACATTTCTATCTACTGATGAGGCTCATACTTTTCTAGTATAACTATTACAAATGACTTCCAATCATTAAATCTTGAATTACAAGGAAAAGTAAATGATTATTATTACAACCACAATACTATTAATCTCCTCACTACTAATTCTATTAAACCTCTGACTTCCAACCATTACCCAAGATACAGAAAAACTATCCCCGTATGAATGCGGCTTCGACCCCCTAGGAACAGCGCATGTCCCATTCTCATTACAATTTTTTCTTATTGCAATTATATTTCTACTATTCGACCTAGAAATTGCACTTCTTCTCCCCCTTCCATGAGCCATAAATAATCCAACTCCAACTACAACCCTAACATGAACACTTCTTATTATTATTATCCTCCTACTAGGCTTCATTTATGAGTGAACACAGGGAGGACTTGAATGAGCAGAATAACCCGCAGGACTAGTTTAATATAAAACAATTGATTTCGACTCATTAAATTTCAACCATTGAAGCCTGCTACAATGACTGCCGCTCTCTTTATAATTTACACCTCTTTTACACTAAGCCTAGCCGGCTTAGCAATCTATCGAACCCATCTAATCTCAACACTATTATGCATTGAAAATATAGCACTCACCCTATTCTTAATATTTACCGCCCTTTCAACAAATCTCTTATCAACAACACTAATAACAACCCCAATCACACTATTAACCTTCGCAGCTTGTGAAGCCAGCACAGGCCTAGCATTAATAATTGCCACAGCCCGAACACACGGCTCAGACCACTTAAAAACCTTTAATTTACTGCAATGCTAAAAATTCTAATTCCAACATTAATATTAATCCCAACCTCCGCTCTAATTTCACCCAACCTTATATTCATAACTTTTTCCACTTATTCCCTAATAATTGCAATTATTAGCTTAAAACTACTAACATCATCAACACTCCCATACACCAACATAACACAACAGCTAGGCACAGATCACATCTCCTCCCCCCTACTTGTACTAACATGCTGAATACTACCACTAATAATCTTAGCCAGCCAAAACTTTATAAAAACAGAACCAATATCACGAAAACGGATATTCCTCGCAAACTTAGCCCTCCTCCAAGCCACCCTGATTATAACATTTTCAACCACGGACCTACTAATATTTTATGTTTTATTTGAAACAACACTAATTCCAACACTTGTCCTAATCACACGATGGGGTCACCAAATTCAACGCCTTACAGCAGGAATTTATTTTCTATTCTACACCTTAGTTGGGTCAATTCCAATGTTAGTTGCCATCTTACGACTATCTACAACCATAAATCACACATCTATTCCCCTCATATCAATAATTTCTAATCAAAATCAAACATGGACCCAAAACATAATCTGATTAGCTATTATATTAGCATTTATAGTAAAAATACCCCTATATGGAGTCCACCTATGACTCCCAAAAGCTCATGTAGAAGCCCCAATCCCAGGATCCATAATCCTTGCCGCCATTCTACTTAAACTTGGCGGGTACGGCATTATCCGAGTCCTACCAATTTGCCCACCACCAAATACAATCCTAATTTACCCATTCATAATGCTCGCACTATGAGGCATTATTATAACAAGCCTAATTGGACTCCGCCAACCAGACTTAAAAGCCCTAATCGCATACTCCTCAGTTGGCCACATAGGTCTGGTAATCTCAGCCACACTAATCCAAACCCATTGAGGACTTTCAGGTACCATACTACTAATAATTGCCCATGGACTTACCTCCTCCGCCTTATTCTGCCTAGCCAATATAAATTATGAACGTACACATAGCCGAGCACTCCTACTACTTCAAGGAGCACAAATCATCTTTCCTCTTATAGCCACATGATGAATCATTGCAAGCCTAACAAATATAGCCCTACCCCCCACCATTAATTTTATAGGAGAACTTTTAATTTTAACTACCCTTATAAATTGATGCCCACTGACAATTATTATCACCGCCATCGGAACAACCCTTACAGCAGCTTATACTCTATACATACTCCTATCCACACAACACGGCAAACTACCACATGGACTATCACTCCCCCCCATAATAACCCGAGAACACCTTCTACTAGCCCTACACATAATCCCATTAATTCTAATCACCATAAAACCAAACCTATTATTCTAATTGTCTGTATAGTTTAAAATAAAACACTAGGCTGTGACCCTAAAAATAGAAAATCTTCTTGCAGACCAAGAGTGACCCACTTACACTGCTAATGTTTATATCTAGATATAACAACTCTAGCACTCTTACTTTTAAAGGAAAAAAGCTATCCACTGGCCTTAGGAGCCACCACTCTTGGTGCAACTCCAAGTAAAAGTATATATGCAACAACTAACCCCCGTATTTTATCTTCTAATACTATCCCTACTAGCATATCCAGTAGTACCTCTACCTTACAAAACAAACTGGACCCTCCTTATTAAACTAGCCCTAACATTTAGCATAGTTCCACTCCTGCATTTCATCAACACACAACAAGAAACCCTAATTACCCTAAACTGATGATTCACCACAACCATAGACATTAAAATCAACCTAACTATAGACAAATACGCCCTAATCTTCACACCAATCGCCCTATTTGTCTCATGGTCAATTGTTGAATTTTCTTCTTGATATATAAGCACAGACCCCCACATCAATCGTTTCTTCAAATACCTCTTAATTTTTCTATTTTCAATAATTTTACTAATTACAGCAAATAACATATTCCAATTTTTAATTGGCTGAGAAGGTGTAGGAATTATATCCTTTTTTCTAATTAATTGATGGTTTTCCCGCCATGAAGCCAACACATCAGCCCTACAAGCCGTCCTCTATAACCGAATCGGAGACATTGGACTAATTCTAGCAACTGCATGACTAGCCATCACACTTACAACATGAGACATACAACTCTCTTTTTCCGAATTAAAAGAATCTAGTCTTATCCTCGCCCTAGGACTACTTCTTGCCGCAACAGGAAAATCCGCACAATTTGGACTACATCCATGATTACCTGCAGCCATAGAAGGTCCAACCCCAGTATCCGCACTACTTCACTCAAGTACAATAGTCGTCGCAGGCGTATTCCTGCTAATTCGAACAAACCCAATATTTAACCTAACACCAAGCATACTCACCCTAACACTATGTCTAGGGGCTATTTCAACACTTTTTAGCGCCATTTGCGCCACCACACAAAACGACATCAAAAAAATTATTGCTTTCTCAACATCTAGCCAACTAGGACTAATAGTAGTCGCAATCGGATTAAACTTGCCAGAACTAGCCTTTTTCCACATTTGTACTCATGCCTTCTTCAAAGCCCTTCTCTTTCTTTGCTCAGGAACAATTATCCACGCACTTAACAACCAAGACATTCGCAAAATAGGCGGACTACAAAAACTCCTCCCCACCACATCATCATGCATAACAATAGGAAACTTAGCCTTAATAGGAACCCCTTTCCTGTCTGGCTTCTATTCTAAAGATACTATTATTGAAGCCCTATGCAATTCACACCTAAATGCCTGAGCCCTCACAATAACTCTTATTGCCACAATACTAACAGCCACCTACACACTACGAATAGTTTATCTTACCCAAATAAAAACCCCACGCTTCCAATCAATGCAAAATCAAAATGAAGACTCAACTAACATAAAAAACCCCCTATTACGGCTAACCACAGGAAGCATAATTGCCGGCCTACTATTAACCCAAACCATTTACACCAAAACACAGACAATAACAATACCAAACCACATCAAACTTGCCGCCCTTTTAGTTACCGCAATTGGCCTAATTATAACAAATGATATCATAAACAAAACTATAACACTAACTTCACCAAAAAAATTTACTCCAATAAACTTCTCAACACAACTTGGATTCTTCAACAACATCATTCATCGAAACATCCCAAACACTATCCTCAAAACAAGCCAAAAAACCTCAACACAAACAATAGACCAAATCTGATTAGAGATATTACCAACCCTAAACTACACAAATCAAATTCTAGCAGCAAAAAAAACATCCGCCGCCCAAAAAGGAGATATCAAAACATACCTAATAGCCTTCATCACAACCACTATTCTATCTACAATAACAATCCTAAATTATTCGTAACCCACCACGAACCCGTCCACGAACTAATTCCAAAGCCGAAAATAAACATAATAATAAACCAACCCCACATAATAATAAAATCCCTCCCCCACACGAATATAACAATGACACACCAATAATATCCTCCACAACACCGAAATAAACCCCAATATTATAAAAATCACCAGCTATATAAAATATAACCACCACAAATAGACCATAAGATAAAACATAGCCTACTACAGGACGAGATCCCCAGGTCTCAGAATACTCATCACACGCCAACGCAATAGAATACGCATACACCACAAGAACTCCTCCCAAATATACTAAAAGTAAAACCACCCCTACAAAACTAGCTCCAAGAGATAATAAATAAAGACAACCCCCTATTACACAAAACAATAAACTTACCGCACCAAAAAAAGGAGAAGGATGACAAGCCACCCCGACAGTACCAAATACAATACAAAAGATTAGCACAAAAAAAACGTACATTATTTTTACTTGGCTCTTAATCCAAGACTAACAATACGAAAAACTGCCGTTGTAATTCAACTATAAAAATATGACCCACAATATATGAAAATCACACCCCCTACTAAAAATTATCAATAACTCATTAATCATCCTACCAACACCCTCAAATATATCCGCCTGATGAAATTTAGGCTCACTACTGGGCCTAACACTAGTTATTCAAATCCTAACAGGATTATTTCTAGCTATACACTATACAGCAGACACTACACTAGCTTTCTCATCAGTAGCAAATATCTGTCGAGATGTACAATATGGTTGACTCCTACGAACAATACACGCCAATGGCGCCTCAATATTCTTTATTTGTATTTACCTGCACATTGGACGAGGACTTTACTATGGCTCATACTTCCACAAAGAAACCTGAAATATTGGAGTTATCCTATTATTTTTATTAATAGCAACAGCCTTCATGGGGTATATCTTACCATGAGGCCAAATATCATTTTGAGGGGCCACAGTAATTACAAGCCTTTTATCAACAACCCCATATGTGGGACAAACCCTAGTTGAATGACTCTGAGGGGGCTTTTCTGTAGACAACCCGACCCTTACCCGATTTTTTACACTACACTTTACACTACCCTTTATTCTAGCCGGTTTCTCAATTCTACACCTATTTATACTACACGAGACAGGTTCAAACAACCCCCTTGGATTAAACTCCAACACAGACAAAATCATATTCCACCCCTATTATGTATACAAAGATCTATTCGGAATAGCCATCGCCATTACAATCTTCCTAACCATTGTCCTCTTTTCACCCAACATACTAGGAGACCCAGAAAATTTCATCCCAGCAAATCCTATAACCACTCCAAAACACATTAAACCAGAATGATATTTCTTATTTGCCTATGCAATTCTACGATCAATCCCAAATAAATTCGGAGGAGTATTAGCCCTTCTTGCCTCCATCCTAATTCTTTTATTTATTCCAATACTACACACTTCAAAACAACAAACACACGCCTTCCGACCAATATCCCAAATCCTTTTTTGAATCCTTATCTCAAACCTCATTCTTCTTACCTGATTAGGGGGCCTCCCCATTGATGAACCATTTGCCACATTAGCAAAAATTGCATCCTTGAGCTACTTCGTAATCATTCTAATCCTCATGCCCCTAATAGCCACCATAGAAAATAAACTTCTCTCTCACTGTTGCAATAGTATACTATTCTATAACACGCCGGCCTTGTAAACCGGAAAAGGGAGCCCCTCACCCTTGCAATATTTTCTAACTTTTTTCCTGTCTCTGCCACACCTCAAAAGAGGGGCCCCCCCCCCCATCTCCGGTCCCCAAAACCGAAATTTTATTTTTTAAACTATCTTCTGCTGTATACATACTATGTATAATAGTACATTCATCTCCTTTCCGCTAGCATATCATAGAATACAAAATATTATTAATTAGACATAATACATACTATGTATAATAGTACATACATCTATCTTCCGCTAGCATATCATATAATACATCTCTGCATAATTATACAATAAGATAGTTAAGATAATAATATATATTAATGAACTCTAGGACAACCAACCCATACTGTCATTCAACTAGGTTGACACCTACCCCTGAAGGTCCTCTGATCATGTCCAGTCTCAGGCCCATTACTTGCCTACGTCCCATAATCGTACACAACTTGCACCTTGATCTTCATGAGACCTAAATGGTGTGAATGTCACGGAGCTACGTTTAATACGGTGCTTATCGAACACAATATGCGCTTTGATTGTAATACCTATGGCGGTGAATGTCATGAACAATACAATCCTTGACTCCTCCTCCGTAGCCTTTCAGAATACCTGTGGCTAAATGGGTTAATTACATTTAACTCTTAACCATAGTCACCCTGGTCTGCTAGGCATTTGGTAGTTTTTATTTTTTAGGATGTACTCTAGCCACATAGGTTTCCAGTAAAATTCTATTGCATCATCGGTCCTATGGTGCAGTGAAGCCCCGCCCCCAACTAAATGATGACTTTCGTTTAATGCTCGACGGACATAAAATTGGGTCATTTTTCACTTAGAATGTTTCGGGCTAATTTTTTTTTGCTGGCCTAATTTTACTAATAAAATTTTAGCCCATTTTTCAAAAAATCGCCCGAAACTTTCTAGAAAATTTCAACAAATTTTCCATGTAGTAGAAAATTCAGGACAAGCGATTTTTATACAGGCACCCATACAGGCACCCATACATACACGTACACACATACGCATACACACACAGCCATGTGCATACACGTACACACACACGCATCATATACGCATACACACAGCTATGTGCATACACGTACACACATACACATACACATACACCAACATAACACAACAGCTAGGCACAGATCACATCTCCTCCCCCCCTACTTGTACTAACATGCTGAATACTACCACTAATAATCTTAGCCAGCCAAAACTTTA